TATTAAACCTATATCTTTATACAGTACGACTTTATATACTACAATAACAATAATAAGTATGGTAGAAAGAAATATATGAATCTTTCTACCATACTATCGAATCTCATAAAATACTGATGATTCTAGTCCGCTTATTTCATTTAAGACACAAAATTTTAATACTTTTCATTTGATTTTTTATTTTCAATCATTAATAAGAACTAAACAGTCAAGTTTAATTCAAATTAATCATTTTGACTGACTGTTTTGACATATATTATAAGTAAAAAAGCAGTAGGAACTAGAATGAACAGTGCAGTAGCAATAAATGCGAGAATATTTACTTCCATAATCTCATCGTTTCATTTTTAATTAATTCGCAATAACTCGGGATTTCATCCCATAGAGCTGAGAAATCTTTCGCCTGTAAATTCAATATTCAATGGGATGAATTACATCTCGACGATATCGAATCGGAGCAATATCATGAATAACAATATCTGAGCTATCAAATTGATTCATCGTCGAGAATAAACTAGTATACCATAGGAAGATCTTTTATCCATACCGAATTCAAATTTTGATTCCTGATCCAATAAATAATTCCTTTACTTTCTTTATCATTTTTTTCCATTCTTTCTTTTATATAACCTACGCCCCTCCTTGTACAATCATCTGATGAAATATCATATGACCGCCTTTACACTTATTTACATTGGTTATAAAAAACCCCAATAAAATAACCAATAGAAGCGAAATGTAAAAAGGAAGAAGTTTAGTTCTAAACCCCCTTTTTTATGATCTAATCTTCTTGGAAAACAAAGAAGTAGTATAAATAAGGAGAGTCCGGGTATAAAAAAATCGAGTATTCCATCAAATTCATTAAAAAGTTTGTTCTTTCTTCGGCAAGACCCTTAAACTTAAAAAGGATTATTCATTACCTCACAAAGAGAGATAGGATCTTCATAGTACTCTATTACACAGATCGGGACTAATCGAAACAGCCAGACTCCGCGCGATATCTCTTGGAATCCTGAATATGCTTTTACCGATCATTGTACTAATTTACCTACATATGTCTTTCTCCTATCAATCGGTACTAGTTGAATAAATGGTAATTCCCATATTTCTTTGATGAGAAATGTGAAACTAATAAATAAAATACTAATAAATAAAGGAGGGTATCCTCTTGGGAATGAAATTCTGCTATTTGTTTTGTTCTCCTTTTCGCAGCAAATGCATAGATGAATTGATGTTTTTTTTTTTTATTGGATTTGGATCCGTCGGGACTGACGGGGCTCGAACCCGCAGCTTCCGCCTTGACAGGGCGGTGCTCTGACCAATTGAACTACAATCCCAAGGAAATAGACTGTACATCATACATATTCTTATGATTTCATTCAAACCCTTTCTATTTTATTTAGATTTTAGATTAGAATAGTCGTATTGTAACAGAAACGGGAGTAATCTATTTGATATACACACGGATATGCACTTTAGTGGGAGCGTCTCACGGATTGTTAATAATCCTTTCGTTTTTTATAAATTGATTAAAAATCAAATAAATCTTTCAATGAAAAAAAAAAAGAGTTTTTTTATTTATTCTTTATTTTATTCTTTTCCTTATACTTCCGGATCCTTATATGAATCTAGTATGAATCTAGATCATTAGCAAGCAAGATCAGAATTTGTGAGAAAAAATAAAGAGAGCAAATCAACAGCGGTAAAATATATCAGAAAATCTTAGTTTTTTTTATTCTTCCGTATCCCGATCAGGCATTTCTGGGGAACAACAAATGGGGTTCTATCATTTCATGGTGGATCGGCCAATTATTGGGCCGAGCTGGATTTGAACCAGCGTAGACATATTGCCAACGAATTTACAGTCCGTCCCCATTAACCGCTCGGGCATCGACCCAGGAAGAATCAATTCCCGACTTATTGATAATCCATGATCAACTTCCTTTCGTAATACCCTACCCCCAGGGGAATTCGAATCCCCGCTGCCTCCTTGAAAGAGAGATGTCCTGAACCACTAGACGATGGGGGCAGGTATGCCCGACCGCCCTCATACTATGCTCATTGTATGAAGAGTTTTTTGAAATTGTCAATATAATGTGGTATGATTAAATCTGAAAGATCTTTGATGATTCCATAGAATCTTTTGATTCGTATTTATATTCATGAATCATTCATTTTGTTAAGATTAGATAGACATATTTCTATCTTACACTAAGCCAGGAAATTAAAAAAAAAAGAAATCTGAAAATCTGGCAAGAAAGATAGGGATCAACAAGTTATTGAAAATTTTTTTTCTCTAAAAATTTAGTTCGGGGAACAAGTAAAATAAATCTTTTTATCAATGATTATACAAAATATCTTATATCTATGTTGAATTGGTAAGTCTATGTATCAATCAAATTAATTTCGTTAGGATGGGGGTCAATTCAATTAGGGTCGGTTTTGAAACAATTCATTGCATTTATATTTATAAAATCCAATCTTAATAAACTTACTAAAC